AGGTTATTTTAACAATCTTTCTAGTTACTTCGTTCTCTATTTCTATTTGAGAGGATCCTAAGGAAAAGGGTTTTGTTTCCAACGAGCTAAAACAATATGGCGATGTCTCTAGTAAACCAAAGTCATCGTTGAATAGCTATTTTGCTTCAATTTATCTCTTTAGAAATCGAAAAGAAAATCGAAGGAAGGTTTAGTTACGATTAGAAATTGACTTTCTATCTTCACCCATGGATCCTTTACTCATACTTATTCAATTGGAAGTCTTGATCCAATTCAAATTCTGTTTCGCAATTTCCTAATTCAACTTTGAAATTTATAAGTGACTCGGGGATAGAAATCACGAGAATGTGTAGTTTTTTTTTCTCGAATTGATCATTTGAGAGGTAAAGGATTAAATCCTTTTAATTTGAAGAAATAAAGTTTTTAATCGGAATATGAATAAAACCGAAAGACCCTTTAACTATAACTATTAAAGGGTTAAAAGAACGAATCACACTTTTACCACTAAACTATACCCGCTACAATATGATTATTATATACAAATGGACTTTTTGTCGAACAAGAGAATTGAGCATGATTAAGATAGGATTATTAAAGAATAATCAAAATAAGCGTTTTTCGTGGGGATATAGAAATTTAATGAGATTCGGAAAAGAAGTTTCATTTAATTTAAATGAAAATTAAATGACAAAAGTTTTCTCTTTTGGTGAACAAGTTTTGATAGATATAGATCGCAAAAACACTAAAATCAGAACAAAAAAAAGCATTGTGGAAGAATCGAGAGTTTTTAGTTGGGAAAATGAAAATAAAATATAAGAACAATAAAGAATGTAAATAGTCTTTCTTCTTTTTGTTGTTGCTTGAAGATAAGATATTTAATTGATTAAAACAATAATTTTTTAATTTATAAATCATATTTATATTAAATATTAAATTCTTTTTTATTTTGTATATTATATAAAAAATATCTAATTAATATTATTATAATTTCTAATAGAAATTTCTAATATAAATTTCTAATATAAATAGAATTTATAATATAAATATAATTTAAATATATAAATAATATAAATAGAAAAGCAAAAGCCTTCTTGTTTTCAAATCAGATAAATCATTAATTATCTATAATTCGTTGGACCAAAAAAAGGCCCGGCTAGGTACTGACCAGGCCAGGCCATCAGAATAAGAAGGGCTTTTCGAACAAAATCAACACAAAACAAAGAGGTCGTCCTTATTTTTCTTTATTTAGGTTGTTGACATTTTCCAGCCCTTCCCTTTCGATAAAAGAAATTCCTGATTTGTCGATCTCTCTACATATACATATTATAGATATATATAATAGAATAATAGAGCAAAGAAGAGAGAGAAAAAAAAGGACTCCTGACATTATGGGTAATGTAGTAATTATCTTTTTCAATTGGGAGAGATGGCTGAGTGGACTAAAGCGTCGGATTGCTAATCCGTTGTATGAGTTATTCGTACCGAGGGTTCGAATCCCTCTCTTTCCGTTTCTGTTGATGACTTGATTTATTTTTTCAAATTTTGAAAATCTTAGTTAAACGTGTAGAATATAGATAAAATCCTAAGAAGATTTGAAAATGAATCAAAGAAAACCCTTAGGATCTTATTCTTCACGTCCAGGATTACGTCCCGGATCATTAGATAGGAATCCAAAGATAAAGAGAGAAACAAAAAATATCACTACGGTATAAACGAAGAGTTTCAGAGTAAGCATTACACAATCTCCAAATGATTTTTTGGGAAAAAAAAAGAGAATAGATCTTCCATTTTTCTACCACATATTTTATTTTGACACCTGTTTTTTTTCTAGAAATAGAAATGAATTGTTACAAAACAAATGCATTTGTTTTTCATTAACAAAAATATTTTTCATCTCGAAATTAGATATTGTGGTAGACCCTAATAGGGTTAGGGTCTTTTGCTGCAAAAGGGGTCAAAAAATGAAGAGAAGAAATGGGTGGTAAGCCGCCCACTAACTCAATGTGCGAATCGAGGGTTCATACTCTAAAACTTATCTGATTTTTTCAATTATTAGAATTTTTTCTCGAAGAAATCATGCATTTTCTAGGATATTATTATATATATTAATTATTAATAATTAAATTCTAATTAGTAAGGATTTCATCGAAAACTTACAGCAGCTTGCCAAACAAAAGCTAAAAGAAAAAAAAACAGAGGTATAACTGGCATAACATCTACGATTGGATTCAAAAAGGCATAGGCTTCGGGCAATTTTCCGAAGACAAAAGTACTCGAAGAAAGGGAAGAATTTATACAAATACAGATTAAACTAATGATATTAAGCATAACAGACATTTTTGTGTTCTTGGAGATAATTACATTTTGGTTGGGTTTTTGATATAAGGAAAAAGGAAGAAAGTCAGTTACGGTAGACAAAAAATCCTTCTTCTTTTTGAAGCCACCCAATCACAAAATCCTCCAATTCTCAACTTAAAGGAGAATAGAAGAAATCATACTTTCATACAATATCTTAATTGAATTCTATGTAATGATCAATAAATTTAGTTGAATTCTATATCTATATGTATCAACATCCTACTACCCGTTTATTCTATAGATATATAGATATTTGGACTAGAGTTGACAAACAACCAATACCAATTTTATTGTTTCTTAGTTTAGATTCTAAATTGAAATGGGGCGTGGCCAAGTGGTAAGGCAACGGGTTTTGGTCCCGCTATTCGGAGGTTCGAATCCTTCCGTCCCAGAGGATTTTTATACTATTGCTATAGTATTCCTATTATTGCTATAGAAAATGGAATGGTCAGGAGTAAATCAGTATTAATTTAAATATCTGTTCGAATCTCATTAACAAATGATCAAGTTTCATAACATATGTTTTATAACATATTTTTTATGTTATGGAGCCAATGTGTTTTTTTTCTATTTCATTTTTTTAGGTATTTCGTGGTTGACTCTAATGAAAAATTGGAAATCTATGGAACGATTGAGGCAGGGATGATTTATCCTATTCCTTTTATTCACTTTATGACAAGATTTGATTATTGAAATATTACTCAACCCTATCCCTATGTTAAACAAAATACATATAAACATATAAAATGAGGAAATATTTAGCTTATATGGTATGTATCGTTTAGCTTATATGGTATGTATCGTTCTATTTCAATGCAAATAATTTTTATATTTTTCTTTTCGTAATCAGATGAAAAGAATAAAGATTCAAATCTTTACTTAATATCATTTTTTGATCCACTTGCGAAAAAAAGAATTGGATTATTTCTTCTTTATCTTTGATCTATTTTAAATCAGTGATGAGTCAAGGAAAGACTTATCGGATTAAACATGCTGCTTATCGGCGAATTTCCTTCAAAGAAGATAGTATTTCTAAATAGGAAACTTTTTCAATTATAGATATTTCTTTTTATAAATACTTTATTAATATTAATGATCTCTTGTCAGTTGAATCTTTGGTATTGAAAAAGTAGGAAATAGGATAATCTATCCTATTTAGTCACTTGAAGATGCAGAGTCAATAAGTTATTCGTTTATATATATATATAATATATAGTTATAACTATATCTTCTTTCTATTATTTTGTATTATATAGATACTTTTTATGTATGTTAAAATAGATTTATGGATGTTAAGGATCTTGTCTTGCTAAGACTTTTTCATAAAAATAGTTCCACATACAGATATCACATCATATTCATGTTTTTAAATAAGAAAATAAAAAGTCTAGATTACGATGTTTATGTACAACTGAACCAATGACTATTCATGATTCCATAATTGAATCAATTCCATACTGGTTCCAAATTAGAGGAATGTGATGGTAAAACTTCGTTTGAAACGATGTGGTAGAAAGCAACGTGCGACTTGAAGGACACGATCCGTTGTGGATTTTTAGATCCACCATCTTATTTTCGATTTATCGAGGAATGAAGATGCTCTTGTCTCGACATCGTTTGTTCTGTTACACTCGAATCCTTTGTTTTTTTGTTGGGTTGTAAATAGTCTACGATGGAGCTCGAGTCGAAAAGTCGAAAGGATTCATTCATTTCTGGGGGGCAAGGATCTAGGGTTAATGCCAATCAATCAATTGGAACAACTTCGTAAACGTATCTTCTATATATAATAATAATATAGAAATCAAAAGGATCCAATTTCAACAAGTTTTGTTTTTAAATTGGAAACTTGTTGTAATTGATCAAACTTTTTGATTCAAAGTGTATTACGCGGGAATCAACTGTCCAAATGAAAGGGTATGTTGCTGTCATTTTGAGAGTATTAAGAAGCACCGAAGTAATGTCTAAACCTAATGATTTAAAATAAAGATTAAAGGATCCAAGAACAAGTAAACCCATTTTAATTGTCTCGATAGTTTTAATAACTGGATCATCCAAATCTAATTTTAAACGAGACAAAAAAAGCGGGTAAAGACAACTCAATAAATAAAATTGGCTAAAGAGAAGAATCTCCTTTTGAGCTATTTGAGAGTTATTCAACTTGAGTTATGAGTACGAATGGTTTCTTTTAAATTTTCAGGAAGGACAAAAAATGAATGAAATTAAAGTCTAATTGATTTTCTAGGTTTATTCGAATCAAATCATTTTTTCTCGAGCCGTACGAGGAGAAAACTTCCTATACGGTTCTAGGGGGGGTATTGTTCATCTACATCTATCCCAATGAGCCGTCTATCGAATTGTTGCAATTGATGTTCGATCCCGAAGAGAAGGAAAAGATCTTAGAAAAGTGGGGTTTTATGATCCAATGAAGAATCAAACTCATTTAAATGTTCCTGCTATTCTATACTTCCTTGAAAGGGGTGCTCAACCTACAGGAACTGTTCAGAATCTTTTAAAGAAAGCAGAAGTTTTTAAAGAAATTCCGTCTAATTAAACAAAATTCAATTAAATTTAAAGAAATACCAAGGGGGGGTAGCGACTTATATATAACTTTGTAGAATTTTTCTTTACTAGTTTTTTTGATC